AATAATATTCCGGCTAGAAGCATACAAGTACTGTAATGTGCCTCCCCATGGGTGTCTGGTAACCATGTATGTAAGGGTATAATCGGCGATTTGACAGCAAAAGCAATAAAAAATCCGATATAAAAAATTATTTCCAGTGCTACAGGATACGATTGATTAACTGATGTTTCAAAATTTAATGTTGGTTCATTAGAACCATATAAACCAATACCCAGAACTCCTATTAATAAAAAAACAGAAGCTCCCGCAGTGTACAAAATAAATTTTGTAGCTGAATACAAACGTTTCTTTCCGCCCCACATGGATAGAAGTAGATAAACGGGAATTAGTTCTAACTCCCACATGATGAAAAAAAGTAAAAGGTCTTGAGAAGAAAATGGTCCTATTTGACCGCTATACATTGCTAACATCAGGAAATGGAATAATCGGGAATCTCGAGTAACCGGCCGGGCCGCTAAAGTAGCTAAAGTAGTGATAAATCCTGTCAGTAAAATAGGTCCTATAGAAATTCCATCTATTCCCAATCTCCAGTAAAAATCAAAAAAATGGATCCATTTATAATTCTCTGTCAGTTGGATTAATGGATCGTCCAATTGGAAATGATACCCAAATGTATAGGTTATTAGAAGGAGTTCGATTATGCATATACAAATAGTATACCACCTAATTACCTTATTTCCTCTATGAGGGAGAAAGAAAATTAAAGAACCCGCAGATATTGGCAAAACTACAACTATCGTTAACCAAGGAAAATCATTCGTGGTAAAAACAAGATACACTTGGACCAGAAAAACCCGCGCTCAAAATAATATATTTTGGAGCGCGGGTTTTTGGTGGTAAAAAAAAAAAATTAAATATATTCAAGTAAGGTTTTCTGAAACGTATCAATAAGCTAGCCCCATACTTCGAGTTGTTTCATGCCATAAATAAACTCGAACACTCAAGAAATCCGTTGGACAGGCGGATTCACATCTTTTACAACCGACACAGTCCTCTGTTCTTGGAGCAGAAGCAATTTGCTTAGCTTTACACCCGTCCCAAGGTATCATTTCTAATACATCCGTGGGGCAAGCTCGGACACATTGAGTACATCCTATACACGTATCATAAATCTTTACTGAATGTGACATTGGATCTATAAATTTTTTAAACATCCTAAATTTTCGATCTAGTAAATTTATAAATGAATCATATATTTAGACACCAGATGAATCAATGATTTACCAGAATTTTTTTAATCAATCTACTTCTGGACCGACTCGTGTAAGGGAGCCAAGATACTTTGATTTCTTACTTTTTCGCAAACACGATCATACATTATGCATAATACATGCTAATTCGGATTTATGAATATTCTAATTTATATGATTAATTATGATTAATACTACTTATTCAACAAATTCGATTGATTAATCCGAGTTGATTTTCTGTTACGATAAATTGACGAAACAATAGCAGGTCCAATAGCTGCTTCAGCGGCGGCAATAGCTATAACAAAAATTGAAAAAATATTGCCTTTTAATTGGCGACTATCAAAAAAATCAGAAAATGTTACAAAATTTATATTAACCGCATTCAGTATAAGTTCAAGACACATAAGGGCTCTAACCATATTGCGGCTTGTGATCAATCCATAGATACCGATAGAAAATAAGTAGGCACTCAAAACAAGTACATGTTCGAGCATCATTGACCAACTCCTTATCAATTAAATTTTGATTTATTTCAATATAATATGAACAACAGTTCAATGGATTCAATTGACTAGAATCTAAAAAGTACGGAACAAATAAATAGATTGGTAATAGATCGAATAAAATAATTTCTATTTTCGACATAAACAATCTTTAATTAGAATTGAAGAGAAATAGATGTGATAACACAGAATGCAGTTTCATTTGGATTGCTGTTGCCAATTCTATAGATTTAAGAGTTATTACTGGCGCGCCACAGCGATTGCACCTATCAAAGCGGCTAGAAGAATTATTGAAATGAATTCAAAGGGAAGAAAGAAATCTGTTGATAAATGAATTCCAATTTGTTGACTATTACTTATCAAATCTTGCTCTATAATCTGGTTTGATCTTGTAGTCCAAATAATCCCGTACCATGACGTATCCGTAATAGTACTCATTAGTAAAACAAAAATACTTGTACAAACCAGTAAAGTAACGCCATCCCCAACGGTCCAAAGATTCAAATCTTTGTAATATTCTGAACCATTCATGAACATCACAGCAAATATGATTAAAACATTTATAGCTCCCACGTAAATAAGGAGTTGTGCAGCAGCTACAAAATAAGAGTTTAATAGAATATAGAATAAGGATATACAAACAAGGACGAGTCCCAATGAAAAAGCAGAATAAATTGGGTTGGTAAGTAATACTACTCCTATACCTCCTAATATAAGACCTGATCCCAGAAAGACTAAAAGAAAATCATGTATTGGTCCAGGCAAATCCATTATATGTAAAAAAAGAGATAAAAATCGAAATGTTTTTCATGACCTTATTGAGACTCGACCAGAAAAAAATTTTTATGATTTATAATCAATTCCTAATTGAATGAAATCCTCAGGGATGTGACTTAATGTGGGTACAGATATTGGACTAATTTAATTCTTGATCTGAAAGAGTAATTACAATCAGAAACTATATTTCGAAATAATTATATATATTACTCGATTTTCAATCAAAATTAAGACGTTATTATTACCAACTAATGAATAGTTGGGATTTGTAGGGCGTGACCAAACAAAAGAAACCTTAGTACTTAGTAATTCGAAAATTTTCTTTAATCAAGGGATTTACTTCTTTTTTATTTGAGGAGAATTCAAAATTGTTCGAATTGTATAATCGTCAATTACTGATATTGGTAAACGCCCCAAAGCAATTTGATTATAATTTAATTCGTGACGATCATAAGTAGAAAGTTCATATTCTTCAGTCATTGATAAACAATTTGTTGGACAATACTCAACGCAGTTACCACAAAATATACAGATTCCAAAATCAATACTGTAATTAAGCAACCGTTTCTTGCGAATATCTGTTTCCAATTTCCAATCGACGACGGGTAGATCTATAGGACATACACGAACACATACTTCACAAGCAATACATTTATCAAATTCAAAATGGATTCGACCGCGGAAACGCTCCGCGGTTATTAATTTTTCATAAGGATATTGAATAGTTACAGGTAAACGATTTGCGTGGGATAAAGTAATCATGAAACTTTGACCAATGTACCTTGCAGCTCGTACTGTTTGTTGACCATAATTCATGAACCCAGTTACCATAGCGAACATATCGTGAATATATATGAATAATTTGATGTTTGTTTATTTCTCTTGTTTAAGCCAAGTTGTGAATATCATATTCCTTTACAGTGAAAAGAGTTGGAAAGAAGTTGTTAATAATAGATTACCGAGAGAAATAGGTAAAAGAAATTTCCATCCAAGATTCAACAGTTGGTCCATTCTTAGCCTAGGTAAAGTCCATCTTGTTGCGATAGGAATGAACAAAAACAAATAAGTTTTAGCTAATGTAATAAAGATACCAATTGTCGCCCCCAAAACTCCATATCGTTGATTTATTTCAAAAAGATCCGAAACAAATATATACGGAATAGAGATATTCCAACCGCCCAAGTAAAGAACTGTTACAAATAATGACGAAACTAATAGGTTTAGATAGGAAGCAACGTAAAATAAACCAAATTTGATCCCTGAATATTCGGTTTGATAACCTGCTACTAATTCTTCTTCCGCTTCTGGTAAATCAAAAGGTAATCTCTCACATTCTGCTAGGGAAGAAATTAGAAAAACGATAAACCCTATAGGTTGACGCCACAAATTCCATCCCCAAAAACCATATTTTGATTGCGCCTCAACTATATCAACTGTACTTGAACTATTAGATAATCATAGTCGGTGGTACCATCACTGTTTCCATCGCTATTCCAAAACCGTACATGAGATTTTCACCTCATACGGCTCCTTAAGGGCCATAAAAAAATCTAAGGACCGGGCCGTTTTATCTTGAGCTGCTTGGTTATAAGATAGATAAGATTAAAATCTATCATACGGTCCAAAATTAGACCAATCGAATTCTGTCTGTTATGTTTTAATAATTCTTAAAAAAAATTAATATTAATAATTAATAATAAAGAATACGCAAAAAAAGTACTTCTGAATTGATCTCATCCTTTCTTTAAAAATTTACATAATCATTTAAATTTTTCTTTGTTGAGTAATAACTTGATTCTTCAATAAAATACTCCTTGTAAAAAGATAAATAACCCATCGTTTTCACTTACGAAAAAAAATTATACAGTACATTAATCCATGAATTATGACACGAATTGTATCGATATAAATATGGATATAGGAAAAAAAGAATAAAAAAGATCTTTTTTATTCTTTTGTATTCCTTTCGATTTTTTCGTTCCTATTCTTCTTTCTGTTTATGAAAAAGGGGGACTTACAAAAAAAAAGGATTATTTCGTTCCCAATAGTCATTTATTTAATCGGCGTATAGGAGCATACTCTGGATCGGAATCGTGGGGAGTACTGCCTGATCACTTCTACAAATTTAAAGCCCCAATTAGTATTCTTTGTGTATTATGTAGAAATGTCTACTTTTGGATAATTTACATAATCTCCATTACTAATCCTTTGCGTATCTTGGTGTTTCTACCTATCCACTCGTTTTTGTTCAATCGCCCTTTATGGTAATACATGTATGAAATATGGTAATACATATATGAAAATACATACAAACGATAGTGAAAACTCAATATGGTTGATCTTTTGAGCCCGCTTCAAGTCAGGATGACTAATCAACCTATCTTGGGGTAAACGGTATCTTCTGCTTCTGTTTATTTCCGCTCAACTCTCTAACTCTTATACATAGAAAATGAGACTCAATATCTTTACTGCGAATTTATAGAAAAGCTGTTTTCTTTCACTCATACAACTATCTGATTTAGTTCATCAATCCGAATAATGAATAAAAAATGAAGATATCTACTCAATTCATTCTACCCCTTTTCCTAGAAAGAAAATAATATATAGGAAGAAATAGAGAAAAATTGATGTCTCAACGAATCACACGTAGAGATATTGATAACACACATAAAGTTAATGGTATTTCATAACTAATTGATTGAGCAGCAGCTCGTAGACCACCTAAAAAGGAATATTTATTATTTGACCCGTATCCTGACATAAGAAGTCCAATAGGAGCAATACTGGAAATGGCAATCCATAAAAAAACACCGATATTGAGATCCGCTAAAACAAGGTGATAGCCAAAAGGAACTACTGAATAACTTACTAAAATTGATATGACTGCTATGGATGGTCCGATACTGAATAAACGAGTATCTCCTCTCGATGGAAGAAGATTTTCTTTGAAAAGAAGTTTTGTCCCGTCTGCTAGAGCTTGGAGAACTCCCAAAGGACCGGCGTATTCAGGTCCAATACGTTGCTGTAGCCCTGCGGATATTTCTCTTTCTAACCATACAATTACCAGTACACCTATTGTGATTCCTAATACAAGAGTCAAAATCGGAATAAGGAACCATATAATTCCATAGACCTCTTTTAAAAACTCCAATCTAGAAAAAGAGTTGATATCTTGTATTTCTGTCATATCAATTATCATTTCAACGATCAACTTCTCCCATAATGATATCTATACTACCTAGTATCGTCATAATATCAGCCAATTTCATTCTTTTAACTAACTGAGGAAGAATTTGCAAATTGATAAAACCCGGTGGGCGAATTTTCCATCTCCAAGGAAAACCACTCTGATCCCCTATCAGAAAAATTCCCAATTCTCCTTTTGGGGCTTCGACTCTCACATAGAGTTCTTGTTTCGGTAATTCAAATGTAGGAGAAGGTTTTTTACTAATAAATCGATATTCAAAATCATTCCATTGGGGATTCTTTTCTCTATCAAAGTATCGGATTTCTAAATTCTCATATGGCCCTCCCGGAATTCCTTCCAGAGCCTGTTGAATAATTTTTATGGATTCTGTCATTTCACCTATTCGGACTAGGTAACGAGCTAACGAATCTCCTTCTTTTTGCCACTGTACTTCCCAATCAAATTCGTCGTAACACTCATAATGATCAACTTTCCGAAGATCCCATTGTGTTCCAGAAGCCCGGAGCATTGGTCCTGATAAACCCCAATTTATTACTTCCTCTGTACCAATAATGCCTACTCCTTCAACTCGTTCTAAAAAAACAGGATTCCGTGTAATAAGTTTTTGATATTCATCGATTCCTGTTAAAAAATAATCGCAAAAATCCAAACATTTATCTATCCAGCCATGAGGTAGATCAGCAGCCACTCCTCCGATACGAAAAAAATTATGCATCATTCTCATACCGGTGGCAGCTTCGAATAGATCATATATTAATTCCCTTTCTCGGAAAATATAGAAAAAAGGCGTCTGTGCACCAATATCTGCCATAAAAGGACCGAGCCATAGCAGATGAGAAGCTATACGACTCAACTCCAACATAATTACTCTGATATAGCTGGCTCTTTTAGGCACTTGAATATTTCCCAACTGTTCCGGGCCATTTACGGTTATTGCTTCTGTGAACATAGTAGCTAAATAATCCCAACGCGTTACATAAGGCAGATATTGTATAATTGTTCGGTTTTCCGCAATTTTTTCCATCCCTCGGTGTAAATAGCCCAATATTGGTTCACAGTCAATCACATCTTCACCATCTAGAGTAACGATGAGTCGAAGAACACCATGCATTGATGGGTGGTGGGGTCCCATATTTACTACCATGAGGTCATTTCTTGTAGCTGGTATATTCATAGGTTTTTCCTCGATTCAGTCTTTCATGAATTGCTGAAAACTAAAATAAGTTCATTAAAATTCAAGATCTAATAAATCAAATAATTCAAAACAAACTGCTTTTTCAAATTAGCGAGTTTTTGATTCCCGAATATCCAACTGATTAATTAATTCTTTATAACATATTCTATTTTTCTTTGACAAATAAGATAGCAGCCGTTGGCGTTTTCCCAAAATTTTACGTAGGCCTCTCTGAGATAAATAGTCTTTTCTGTGCAATTCCAAATGTGAAGAAAGTTTTCGTATCCTATTGGTGAGGCTGCGTATTTGAAATTCAACAGATCCCCCTTTTTCTTCTTTTTCTTCTTGCGAAATAACCGAGATGAATGAATTTTTTGCCATAAAATGAAATCTGTCCCCCCCCCACTTTTTCCTATCCTTTTTGTAGTGTTAGGTAGTTTTATTGATCAATAATAATAATCCCATTCAGTTTAATTTAGTATACACAATATTTTTAACAAAATTCCAAATTTGATCAAATAAAATTGTATTCGAATAGGTATACCAAAATCTTCTTTTCGGTACTCACAAAAGATAAAAATGTATTTAGACCTAAAATAGAAAAAAAGAAAATTTTGGTGATCATTTATAGATCTAATTGATATGTCAATGAATCTTGTATCATAATGGAATGTAAGGCAATGCATGTGTGCATTTCTTTGTTTTCATAGATCATGCTACGGGAAATATAGGAAAAACAAATCTACCATTAACTAACGAATTTGCGGATACATATGTATCCTTACCAGACTAAAACGACTGCCATTATTGGTATCAAACCAATATCGATTCATACAAGCTAAATCTTCGAATCGATAATTAGGCCAAAGAAAGAACTTTAATTTAATTAGTTTATTTGTGTCTCTTTTGCTTTTATCCAAAACTTGACTGTTTTCCTTCTTCCCATTACAAAATGCAGCATTTCTCGAATTAAAACAAATTAGAATTCTCAATTTTCTACGACGTCTAGGGGATAAAATATTTTCAGGAACAAACAAATCATAATGATTGTTGTCTCTATTTCCAGTCATTTTTTGAGATTTTGTAATGAATTCAGCAGAATTCTTGTTATCAACAGTGCTTTTTGCTAGGTACTTTTGATTTATTTCATGTTTACTCTTATGAACCAACGAAATACCTATGGCTTGATATATAATAAATTGTCCTTCATTTTTTATAGACAGACGGATTGGGTCGATAATCAATATTCCCTTTTTCATCAATTCTCTAAGAGTTAAATCTTTCTGAATCAGTAGAATATCCAGGCTCATTTCGCCCCTTTGAATAGAGGATATAGAAATTTCTCTTGGATTTATCAGTCTAAGCAGAAGGCAATATACTTTGATGTTATTGATCATTTTTTTATTTAAAACATCATCCCATCTCAATTGAAAACGCAAATACCTTTTTAGGAAGAAATCAAACTCCGCTTCCGTATTGTTCTTGTATTGTTTTTTATTTCGATCTTTTTTCATGTCTGATCCCACAAAACCTTCTTCAATATCTTTGTCTTGCTTTGAGAGAGATGATTCAAAACCTGCTTGGCTTGCGGATTCTTTTTTTACTTGATTTCGGTTTTCTGATTCAAGATATTTTTTTTCATTCGAAAATATTGATATATCTCTTTTTTTCTTTCCCGTGATGCTTTTATTTTCACTAGCATTTTCGTTTATATTCAAATTCAAAAGAATAAATTTGATTGGGATGGCCCATGGTTTAATCTTATACGTGTTATAAAGTATAAAAAATTCTGGGAAAAACCAACGTTCCAGATTTGATATGGGACAACTTCGTATTTCGTCATTCATTCCCATCCAATCAAAAAGTATTTTTTTTTTATTGGATAGGTTGATTTCTTGATTTTGAGGAATCGTAAGATAAAAAAGACCCTTCGTATCGATTTTATCAAGTAGTTGATAATTATTCCCCCAAGTCTTACTATATTTATTACTAGTGGTGTCAGTATCAATATTGATCCAGTCCTCAATATCTACTTTCTTTCTAAGACAAAAATTGAGAATTATCCAATCAAAATATTTTCTGTCCGGATTTTTCTCCATATCTATAATATCATCTTCGACTAGATAATTATTGATAGGGATATCTCCTAGCACATTAAAAAATTTTCGTTTATGTGTGCTGTAATTATAAATAATCTCTTGGTTATTATTTGCTTGTAATGGTAATCCATAAATAGATGAGTTTTTCTGATCTTCATAATTAATTGATTTAGATGATATAAATTTATATGCTAAAAGATCATATCTATAGTGTTTTTTAAAATTCTCTTTTTCCTTTTGTAATGAGGCGCCTTCAAAATTTTTTTGTTTTTCGTAGTGAATTAATCGGTTTTTTTCATATGAATCGCATTTCTTTAAATGGTTAGTTTTAGCTATAGAGTGTTTATTGACTCTATTTCGCCACTTTTGTGGTACTAAGCTAGACCATCTAATCGGAGATAAATGATATTGATCATGACCTTTTAACCAATTTTTCCATTGATTCATTCCAGAATTTCGAAGAGAATTATGTCTTAATTTGGAATGAAATATTTTCTGGATTCCAACAAAATAATCCTTTATTTCATTCTTAAGAAAAAAAGATGTTCCGTTATATTGAAAAATGGATCTTAACTTGTATAAGTATGAGTTAAGGGCTAGGGGTTGTGATAATTTGTAAAATACATATGCTTGTGACACGTAGGATAAGTCAAAAAAGGTCTGTGCGTTTTTATTACTACTTTTATTACTGATAGTAGAAAGTGAATTTTTTATAGTCGAAATAAAGTGAATTAGACTTTTGTTTTTTTTATAAATTCTTTCTTGATTTGTTTCATTATTAGAAATATCTTTGTCGTTGTAAATGTATTTATTAAGGATTTTTTTTGTTGATTCCCGAAAAAATTGTGCATTGATATTCGGGATATTAATGATACCTAAAAAGATATCTATGTATATCCTTTCAATCAAAAAAAAATTTATAAAATAATGTGATTTACGGATTAGTCGAGTATTTCTTCTTTTTAATATCTGCCCAATATTTTTTGGCGATTCTAATTTTTTATCATCATAACTCATTTTGTTTTTGTTAGAACTGATATTTGGGA